TGCTTACATCAGTAGCATATTTCTATGCGGGTCTTACCAAAAAAGGATTAGGTTATTTCAGTAAATACATTCAACCAACTCCAATCCTTTTGCCCATTAACGTTTTAGAAGATTTCACAAAACCTTTATCACTTAGTTTTCGACTTTTTGGAAATATACTAGCGGATGAATTAGTGGTTGTTGTTCTTGTTTCTTTAGTACCTTTAGTAGTTCCTATACCTGTCATGTTCCTTGGATTATTTACAAGCGGTATTCAAGCTCTTATTTTTGCAACTTTAGCCGCGGCTTATATAGGTGAATCCATGGAGGGTCATCATTGACTTTTTTTTGAAATCGTCTTTTTTATCTTAGTCCAAGGCAATGTATGCGTAGCTCAAGATAGTCGACTGCCGGAGCATAAGTATACATATACAAAGGTATATACGATCTAGAACTAGAAGAATAGCCAAAAAGATTACGACATTAGGGAATTGTAAAAAAAAAAAAGGAAAGAGATCTAAAAGATCTTTTTCCTAAAATGTATGTTTGGCCCCTTCTCTCCGAGTAAAATCTTCTTTTTATTTTGTTTGCTTGAGGTAATTCAAAGATTAGGAGTCATAATCTGAATAAGAATTTTTATGGATTTGATTTATGATACCGATGGGCGATTAAAAAAGATGCTCTATAGAGCATCTTTTTTAATCGATTTTATTCAATTCATTGACCAAACAAAAATATTAATTTATTATTCAATTGAATAATAAATTAATACAGAAATTAACATAATAATAATTAACAAATAATTATCATAATATAGATAATATAGGAAGGAAATAGAATATAAATAGAAAATCAAGTTCAATTTAGTTTAAATTACATAAACTTAGATTAACCAAGTGTTGACTTATATTTCTATGCAATGCTTCGCACTAATGAATTGATCCATTTATATTGATCACCCCGGTATTGAATAATAATAAAAAAATCGAAAGGGTTTGTTTAGTCGAGGGGGGTCGAACTAGGTGTATGCAATAGAATTCCAACTTCCTTTGGTGGATGGTGGGAAAAAACAATTTCTATAGTGTGATTGGGTCTACGATAAAAATAGTGGGTTTACGTTATAGAAGAAGCACATGTATATGTGAGATTAGATATTAACTAGTTATATCTGAACTAAGTTATATCTAAAAGATATATCAAATCTGCCTTACTATACGTATATGTGAATTTCGATAAGGATTGAACTAGAAATCCTTCCCTTTCGCCTATAAATATGAATTGAATATTGAATGAAGAAAGAGACTCAATCAAGAAAAATCAAATGAAGAATGGTCCATAACCAATAAAGACATGGAAAAGCAAAAGTCGTATGGATTTAAAAAAACTCGTAGATAGGAACTAAAAAATAGATATCGAAGTAGTTCTGATGATTCAATCTTCAATAGTATTATTATACTTCTACTTCAACTCACTTCAATTCGGAGCTCTTAGTTCCTTCGACTGGATGAATCTTAGCGATGGAATAATTAAGTCATAGTTTTTCGGTTGATTGTATCATTAAGTATCATTAACTCTTTTTTTTTGGTACGAGGAATTTATCATGAATCCACTGATTTCTGCCGCTTCTGTGATTGCTGCTGGGTTGGCCGTCGGTCTTGCTTCTATTGGACCCGGGGTTGGTCAAGGGACTGCTGCGGGTCAAGCTGTAGAAGGCATTGCGAGACAGCCCGAGGCAGAGGGAAAAATACGAGGGACTTTATTGCTTAGTCTGGCTTTTATGGAAGCTTTAACAATTTATGGATTAGTTGTAGCATTAGCGCTTTTATTTGCGAATCCTTTTGTTTAATATTTCATCTTAATCCTATAAGAAAAATACGTTTTTTTCTTATTGTTCTGGGCTTGATGCTTCCTTTTTCGAATTAATATCAAGAGTTAACTACTACAATTACTTTTATTCGTTGGGACAATAACCCATGGGAAGGAATGATTTGAGGATGAGGAATTAGTGATTCACTTTCGTCCTTCCCCCTCGATTTATTCCTTCCCCTTCTTATTCCAATAGACCCCTTTTTGAGGTGGAAGAGAAAAATTATTCAAAAAAAAGTCGACAAATAGAGAATTAGTCTATTTTATCTATAAAAGGAGATCATATGAAAAATGTAACCGATTCTTTCCTTTTCGTGGGTCACTGGCCATACGCCGGGAGTTTCGGGTTTAATACCGATATTTTAGCAACAAATCCAATAAATCTAAGCGTAGTCCTTGGTGTATTGATTTTTTTTGGAAAGGGGGTGTGTGCGAGTTGTTTATTTCAAGAATAAACTGGATCCAACCCGCTGCACTTTTTTCGTTATAAGGGTGTATGATCCTGCGAATTACTTTTAAGAAATCCTCTTTCAGAACCATAGCATTTCGTGATTCATTGGTAAATCTACTTTGATTCTCTCTTAACCAATAAGATGGGACTATGAATATGGTTAAAGCTAAATCGTTTGAAGTCCAGACGCAGCATGTACTCTTT